CTCGATTATGCAATCATAAAACTAAAGAAGAATACTTGCCTAAAATATATGATCCTCTCTTAAACGGATCCTATCGTGGAATAATTAAAAAATTTTATTTACCTTCAATCCTAAATGAAACTGCAGTCAAAAATTCGATAGAGACAAATTTTTTAAATAAACTCAATAAAGTTCATAGTATCCTTCTTTTTAAGGGTAAGGAACTTAATGTTCATAATTTTGAAGAATTGTACCAGAAATTGGAAGGGAAAATAGCTACATTGGAAGAGAAATTGGTCCAGAAATTGGACCAGAAATTGGAAGAGAAATTGGAAGAGAAATTGGGACAGAAAATATATACATTGGATCAAAAAGCATTAGCAAGAGAATTGAGTCTTTTAATCGATGAATTTGCTAAAGAATCAACATCAAATTGGAAAAGAATTTCTTTATTTCCGGAACAAAGACGAATTGATTCAGAAGATCCAGAAAAAGTTTTGAAATTTTTAATCGAAAGAGTCATAATTGATCCCATCATTCAAACAATATGCGATACAGCCATAATTCCTCCCATGGAAAAAACAACTCGAAAAAAATCGATTGGAATAAATAAAAAAGTCCCCCGATGGTCATACAGATTATTCAGCGAGGTAGAACAACTCGGAAAAACTGCAACAACGGAAGAGGGGGAAGAGTGGATAGTAGATCATCAAATTCGCTCGAGGAAAGCGAAACGTATGGTTCTTTTTACGCAGGGTCCAGAGAATGCCGCCCCAACTATGACGAAGCCTAATGAACTAGAAGAAGTGGATATGATAGATTATCCCTATGAAGCGGATTTTCGTCGAGACATAATCACAGGTTCTATGCGTGTTCAAAGACGTAAAACCCTTACGGGGAAAATGTTTCCCTTATATCCGTATTCCCCACTTTTTTTCGACAGAGTAGGATTTTCTTGGGATGTTCTTTTCGAACCATTCATATTATCAGTAATTGAGATTTCCGACCTAATACAAGACATTTTTAGAAAGGGTATAAAAGGAAGCGTAGCAAAAAGAATAAAGAGGTTGAAAAAACAAAAAAAAATGTACATGGAGGAAAACAAAAGCTACGAAGAAATTCAAAAAGAAGTCAATGAAATGGAAAAGGGGCGGGACGGGCAGACGGAAATGGAACGAATAGAAAGGACACGAGAAAAAATAGCAGACCTCTATGATATCCTTATTTATGCTCATGGAATAAGAGCTTTGATTTTACTAATTCAGTCGAGGCTTAGACAATCTATTGTATTACCTTCATTGATACTAGCTAAAAATATTGTCCGTTTCTTATTACGCCAAGAGCCCGAGTGGGGGCAGGATATAAGGGAGATGAATAGAGAAGTGTATGTTATATGCACCTATAATGGTATGCCAGTACTAAAACCAGGAAGAAACGGAATTTTTCCTCCAAACTGGGCCACAGAGGGTATACAAATAATGATACGATTTCCTTTCCGTCTGAAACCTTGGCACCGATCTAAGATACGACCTTCTCGTAGGGATCCAAATCCAAAGCAGGAAAGTCCTGCTGCTTTTTTAACGATTTGGGGACTGGAAACTGACCGTCCTTTTGGTTCTCCTCTCGTAGGACTTGGTATTTTGTTTTGTTATTATTTTGGACCCCCTTTGAAAAAACTCCAAAAAGCAATTCTAAAATGGAGTTTTCGAGTTCTAAAAAGTTTCAAAGAAAGAAAAAAATTATTGTTTCTAAAGGTCCAAAAAGAACCAAAAAAATGGAGAGAGGATTCGAGTGAAATAAAAAAAGATTCTATAATCAATAATCAGATTATTCATGAATCATCCATTCAAACCCGATCTATGGATTGGACAAATTATTCACTGACAGAAATAAAAATGAAAGATCTGACTGATAGAACAAGCACAATCAGAAATCAAATAGAAAGAATTACAAAAGACAAGAAAAATGGATTTCGAACTCTAAAGATAAATATTAGTCCTAACAAAACAAGTTATGGTGCTCAAAAATTAGCATCACTAAAAAATCTTTTTCAGATATTAAAAAGAAGAAATGATCGATTAATCCGTAAATCACATTTTTTTTTTAAATGGATCGTGGAAAGGATATACACGGATATCCTTCTAGAGAGCTTTCCATATATCATTAATCGTCTTACTAATAGTCTTTATAGGCCCATGATCATTATAAAACTTTTTCGTAAATTAAAAAAAAAATCTTTTTTTGATACAAAAGAGAAAAAGATAATTGAGCGTATTTCAACTATACAAAAAAAACTTTCACCTTCTCGTATTCGTCATAAGATTCAGACGAAGTCGGAGGTTTCTTTTAAATTATCCCTCGTGTCACAGGCCTATGTATTTTACAAATTATCACAAACCCAGGTTATTAACTTGTATAAGTTAGGATCTGTCCTTCAATATGACGGAGCATCTTTATTTCTTAAGAATGAAATAAAAGATTATTTTCGAAGACAAGGAATAATTTCTTCCGAATTAAAGCATAAGAAACTTCAGAATTCTGGAATGAATCAATGGAAAAATTGGTTAAAGAGTCATTATCCATACGATTTATCTGAGCTAAAATGGTCTAAATTAGTACCGCAAAAATGGCGAAATAGAGTCAATCAACATTGTAGGGTTGAAAATCCAAATTTAATCAAACGGGATTCATCTGAAAGAGAGGAAAAGGTTTCGTTATTGCTAAATAAAAACGATCATTTTCAAAAACTGTATAGATATGATCTTTTAGCATATCAATCGATTTATTATGAAGATAAGAAGGACTCATATAATTACAACATACATAAACCGAAATTTGTTGATATGGGGGGGAGTATCCCTATTACTAATTTTATAAGAAAAGATTATTTTATGTATATAAAAAATCCAGATAGAAAATTTTGTGATACGAAAGGTCTTTTTTATCTCAAAATTAATAAAGATAAAGAAATCAACCCATCCAAGGGTTTCTTTTCTTTTTTTGATTGGATGGGAATGAGTGAAGAAAGACTAAACCGTCCTGTATCGAAGCCGATACCTTGGTTATTCCCACAATTTGAGTTATTTTTTAATGTATATAAAATGAAACCCGGGTTTATACCAATTCATTCACTTATTTTTCATTTTAATGAAGATGTTAGTGAAGATGTTAGTCAAAATAAAAATCTCACGAAAAATCAACCCCAAAGCATTTGGACTTGGGAAATCGACTTAGATGCGTTCATGAAAGGATCTTTTGCTTTGCAATTGAAATGGCTGCTGAGTCCTTTGACTATCGAATTATTCGATTATGCGCTGTCCGTACTTGAATGGGAAAAGGAAAGCAGAATGACAACAAAGTTTGGTTTCGGCTTTATTAAGAAGGAGGAGTTCACTCTGGATCCAATGCTAATCCGGGATTTGAATCTTTCAAAAATCCTAAAAGAGGGAATATTTATTATCGAACCAGTTCGTATACCTGTAAAACATAATGTAGAATTGATTATGTATCAAACCATAAGGATTTCTTTGGTTCATGAGATTAAACAAAAAAATAATCAAAAAAGATACAGAGAAAATATGGATAAGAATCATTTTGAGGAATCGATTGCAAGACATCAAATGATGACGAAAAATAGAAACAAAAATCATTATGATTTGCTTGTTCCTGAAAATATTTTCTCGTCTAGACGGCGTAGAGAATTGAGAATTCTAAGTTGTTTCAATTCAAGGAATAGTAATTGTGTGGATAAAAATGCAGTATTTTGCAATGGGAACAAGGTAAAAACCTGTGGTCAATTTTTGGATGAAAGCAAAGATCTTGATAGAGAGAAAATGAAATTAATGAAATTCTTTCTTTGGCCCAATTATCGATTAGAAGATTTAGCTTGTATGAATCGCTATTGGTTTGATACTAATAATGGTAGTCGTTTCAGTATGTTAAGGATACATATGTATCCACGATTGAAAATTGATTGATGATACAATTGTCTTCCCCTACGATATATATATCGGGTGGATAAATAGCTGCGCACATGCCTTGTCTTACATCCTTTTTTGATACATGAATACTAATTCAATGACGTATCAATTAGATCATAAAATGAATCAATAAGGAAATTAGGATTGATTCTTGTGTATACTAGATCAAAATACCTCGCATTATTATTACTGATCAGTCAAATTCATATTCGTAAAATAAAAAGAGTAAATTAATAAAAAAATTGACGCATACGAAGTTATATATATATGGATTTATAAAGTTATGGCAAAAAATTCATTCATGTCAGTTATTTCGCAAGAAGAAAAGAAGGGATCTGTTGAGTTTCAAGTATTCTGTTTCACCAATAAAATACGGAGACTTAGCTCACATTTGGAATTACACAAAAAAGACTATTCATCTCAGAGAGGGCTACGGAAAATTTTGGGAAAACGTCAACGACTTCTGACTTATTTTTCAAAAAAAAATAGAGTGCGTTATAAAGAATTAATCAGTCAATTGAATATTCGAGCGATAAAAAAACGTTAATTTGAACAATTATTTTCTTTGATTTATTCGATCTTCAATTTGGATGAACTTCTTTTCGTTTTCAGCAATTCATGGAAGAAGAAATACGGAAAAAACTTATGACTGGACCAGTTACAAGAAAAGATCTAATGATAGTAAATATGGGACCTCACCACCCATCAATGCATGGCGTTCTTCGACTCATTGTTACTTTAGATGGCGAAGATGTTATTGACTGTGAACCGATAATAGGTTATTTGCACAGAGGAATGGAAAAAATTGCGGAAAACCGAACAATTATACAATATTTGCCTTATGTAACACGTTGGGATTATTTAGCTACTATGTTTACAGAAGCAATAACTATAAATGCACCAGAACAATTAGGAAATATTCAAGTACCTAAAAGGGCTAGCTATATCCGAGTTATTATGTTGGAGTTGAGTCGTATAGCTTCTCATTTATTATGGCTTGGACCTTTTATGGCGGATATTGGCGCACAGACCCCCTTCTTCTACATTTTCAGAGAAAGAGAATTGATATATGATCTATTCGAAGCTGCCACTGGCATGAGAATGATGCATAATTTTTTTCGTATCGGAGGAGTCGCTGCCGATTTACCTTACGGCTGGATAGATAAATGTTTGGATTTCTGTGAGTATTTTTTAACAGCAATTGCTGAATATCAAAAGCTTATTACGCGAAATCCTATTTTTTTAGAACGAGTTGAAGGGGTGGGCATTATTGGCGGAGAAGAGGCAATAAATTGGGGGTTGTCAGGACCGATGTTACGGGCTTCCGGAATACAATGGGATCTTCGTAAAGTTGATCATTATGAATGTTATGAAGAATTTGATTGGGAAGTTCAATGGCAGAAGGAGGGCGATTCATTAGCTCGTTATTTAATCCGAATTGGCGAAATGGTGGAATCTGTAAAAATTATTCAGCAAGCTCTAGAAGGAATTCCGGGAGGCCCCTATGAGAATTTAGAAATCCGACGCTTTAACAGAGTAAGAGATCCTGAATGGAATAATTTTGAATATCGATTCATTAGTAAAAAACCGGCTCCCACGTTTGAGTTATCGAGACAAGAACTTTATGTAAGAGTCGAAGCCCCAAAGGGCGAATTGGGAATTTATTTGATAGGAGATCAGAGTGCTTTTCCATGGAGATGGAAAATTCGCCCGCCGGGTTTTATCAATTTGCAAATTCTTCCTCAGTTAGTTAAAAGAATGAAATTGGCCGATATTATGACAATACTAGGTAGTATAGATATCATTATGGGAGAAATTGATCGTTGAAATGATAATTGATACAACAGGAGTACAAGCTATCAATTCTTTTTCTATATTAGAATTCTTAAAAGAAGTCTATGGGACTATATGGATGCTTGTACCTATATTGATTCTTATTTTGGGAATCACAATAGGTGTACTAGTAATTGTGTGGTTAGAAAGAGAAATATCCGCAGGGATACAACAACGTATTGGACCTGAATACGCCGGCCCTTTGGGAATTCTTCAAGCTCTAGCAGATGGAACAAAACTACTTTTCAAAGAGAACCTTCTTCCATCAAGAGGCGATATGGGTTTATTTAGTGTTGGACCCTCCATAGCAGTCATATCAATTTTACTAAGTTATTCGGTAATTCCTTTTAGCTATCGACTTATTCTAGTCGATCTCAGTAATGGTGTTTTTTTATGGATCGCCATTTCAAGTATTGCTCCCATTGGACTTCTTATGTCAGGATATGGATCAAATAATAAATATTCCTTTTTAGGCGGTCTACGGGCTGCTGCCCAATCTATTAGTTATGAAATACCATTAACTCTTTGCGTGTTATCAATATCTCTACGTGTGATTCGTTGAGACATCAAATTTCCACAATTTTTTCTTTCGAGAGTTTTCTAAGAATGAACTAAAATACATTGACTAGATAACTTTCTTTTTTATTCAACCTTCGGGTTGATGAACTAAACCAGATAGTTAGGTGAGTGAAAGAAAACAGCTTCGAAATTCGCAGTAAAAAGCTTGAGTCTCATTTCCTATGTACAAGAATTCCGCCAAAGTTAATATAAGTAAATAGAAGCAGTAAAGAAAAACTATTTACCCCAAGACTGGTTGATTAGTTATCATGGCTTGAAGCGGGTTAAACAGACAGATCCATTCTTTGGAGTTCGTGCTATCGTTTCTATCTATTACTATATATGATACGAATTGTCGAAAAGATTGAGTAAAACTGAGTGGATGGTTAGGAACACCAAGGTACACAAAGGATTAGTAATAGAGATTTTCTAAGTTATCGGAAAAAAATTCCACATAAACGAAATACTAATTGGGGCTTTAAATTAGTAGAAATGATCAAGTAGTACTCCCCAGAATTCCGATCCAGAGTATGCTGCTATCCACCGATAAAGTGAATGACTATCAGGAACGAAGTAATCCTTTACTTCCTTTTTTAGCAAAACAAAAGAACAAAAAATAGAAAGAATGTGATTGCAAAATTTTTTCTTATTCTTACTTTACTATAACACTATAACTATATTATTATCCTTGCTTTACTATAACTATATTACGATTCAGAAAGTTACACTTCATATCATGCTTCATGTTAATTTCTTTTCGTAATAAAAAAGGATAGGGTGAGATATCTATTAATATTTCTAAAAAGAGTCTTTTCTGAAGGGTTTAAATTAAGTCTCAACAAAAAAACTGAAAATAAATCAAATTGAAAATAAATCAAATACAAATATATATTAAATATTAATTTAATATTAATTTAATAAAAAAATGTAAAGGATGAGATCAATTCAGAAGCCTTTTAGTATAGCAGACAGAATTCCATTGGTCTAATTCGGAACCTTTCGATTACTTTTGATTCTATCTATCCTACAAAAATTTCAAAATGAAAAATATCGAAGCAGTCCTGAGATTTATGTGGGACCCTCGAGGAGCCGTATGAGGTGAAAATCTCATGTACGGTTCTGTAATAGCGATGATAACTGTGATCTTATCACCGACTAGAATTGTCTAACAGTTTAAGTACAGTTGATATAATTGAAGCACAGTCCAAATATGGTTTGTGGGGGTGGAATTTGTGGCGCCAACCTATAGGATTTCTCGTTTTTATAATTTCTTCTCTAGCCGAATGTGAAAGATTACCTTTTGATTTACCAGAAGCAGAGGAAGAATTAGTAGCAGGTTATCAAACAGAATATTCAGGTATTAAATTCGGTTTATTTTATGTTGCTTCCTATCTAAATCTACTAGTTTCTTCATTATTTGTAACAGTTCTTTACTTGGGAGGCTGGAATCTCTCTATTCCATACATATTCGTTCCTGACCTATTTGGAATAAATGCAAGGGATGGAGTCTTTGGAACAACAATTGGTATTTTCATTACACTAGGGAAAACTTTTTTGTTCTTGTTCATTTCTATCACAACAAGATGGACCTTACCTAGACTAAGAATGGATCAATTATTAAATCTTGGATGGAAATTTCTTTTACCTATTTCTTTAGGGAATTTATTATTAACAACTTCTTCCCAACTCCTTTCACTATAATATAAGCAAAATAGACTTTTTTTTATTCCCTAGTAACTAGATTGATAACTTGTCCCAAACAAGAGAAAGAAACAAACAAAAAATTTTTATCGATATTTAGGATATGTTCCCTATGGTAACTGGGTTCCTGAATTATGGGCAACAAACAGTACGAGCGGCTAGGTACATTGGTCAAGGTTTTCTGATTACCTTATCCCATGCGAATCGTTTACCTGTAACTATTCAATACCCTTATGAAAAATTGATCACATCAGAACGTTTTCGTGGTCGAATCCACTTTGAATTCGATAAATGCATTGCTTGTGAGGTATGTGTTCGGGTATGTCCTATAGATCTACCTGTTGTAGATTGGAAATTGGAAACTGATATTCGAAAGAAACGATTGCTTAATTACAGTATTGATTTCGGAATCTGTATATTTTGTGGTAATTGCGTTGAGTATTGCCCAACAAATTGTTTATCAATGACTGAAGAATATGAGCTTTCTACGTATGATCGTCATGAATTAAATTATAATCAAATTGCTTTAGGCCGTTTACCAATATCAATAATTGACGATTACACAGTTCGAACTATCTTGAATTGGTCTCAATTCAATAAAAAAGAAATACCTTGATAAATTCAAGAACCTTTTTTTCTTACTAAGGATATAAATTTAACAGGGTTGGTTTTTCTTTGTGAATGACTAAACTCAAAATAACAACTATTGATCTAGTTGATTCATGAAAATTGTGGATTTACTTGGAAATCTTTTTTAATGTAATGATTTCAACTAGATTCGAACTAGCCTTTCAGATAAAGAATGTGATTTGTACACTAACTGTACCTACATCAATTCGCATCCATTAGAATCGCATTCAACTAGGAACGTGTCTTAAATAGATCAACTTAACTTATCCTGGTCAGTTCAATAAGATCATGAAAGAGTCTTATTTTTTATATCTTTTTTTCATCGAATGGATTTACCTGGACCAATACATGATTTTCTTTTAGTCTTTCTGGGATCAGGTCTTATATTAGGAGGCCTAGGAGTGATATTATTTACCAATCCCATTTTTTCCGCCTTTTCGTTGGGATTGGTTCTTGTTTGTATATCTTTATTCTATATTCTAGCAAACTCTCAGTTTGTAGCTTCTGCACAACTCCTTATTTACGTAGGAGCTATAAATGTTTTAATCATATTTGCTGTAATGTTCATCAGCGGGTTAGAATATGACAAGAATTTTCGTCTTTGGACTCTTGGAGACGGAATTACTTTGTTAGTTTGTACCAGTATTTTTTTTTTATTAGTTACTACTATTCTAAATACGTCATGGTACGGAATTATTTGGACTACAAAATTAAACCAGATTATAGAACAAGATTTGATAAATAATAGTCAACAAATTGGAATTCATTTATCAACCGATTTTTTTCTCCCATTTGAACTCATTTCAATAATTCTTTTAGTTGCTTTGATCGGTGCAATTGCCGTGGCCCGTCAATAAGATTAAAAATCTTTAAAAGCGCCATTCCAAATCAAACTTTATTCTATTTCTCGTTTATCGTATCCATTTCAATTCAATTAGAATTGAATTGATGTATAATATAAAATAGAAATGTCAATCTATTACTAACATACTTCTTTGCTCTGTATTTGTTTGTTATATTCGAGTGAATGATATTTTTGTTCCTATTGAAATGAATCAAGATTGATAAGGAGTTGCTCAATGATGCTCGAACATGTACTTGTTTTGAGTGCCTATTTATTTTCTATCGGTATCTATGGATTAATCACAAGCCGAAATTTAGTTCGAGCTCTTATGTGTCTTGAGCTTATATTGAATGCGGTTAATCTTAATTTCGTAACATTTTCTGACTTTTTTGATAGTCGTCAACTAAAAGGAAACATTTTCTCCATTTTTGTTATCGCTATTGCAGCCGCTGAAGCAGCTATTGGACCGGCTATTGTTTCGGCAATTTATCGTAACAGAAAATCAACTCGTATTAATCAATCGAATTTACTGAATAAGTAGTATTAATATTATTTTGATAGAAATTTGAAGAGTTATCAATTCAAATTCAATTACTGGGTATGTAGAATCTTCAAAAATCTAAAAAATCAAAGTATTTTGGACCTCCTTTCTAAACCGACCCAGAAATAAGTTGATTCGACAAATTCTGGTGAATCATCGATTCGTCTGGTTTTTGCATATGTAATTCATTTACATACAATACAGGGTTATACTAGATCGAAATTAATGAGATTCAAAAAAAAGGTATAGATCCAATGTCACATTCAGTAAAGATTTATGATACATGTATAGGATGTACTCAATGTGTCCGAGCCTGCCCCACAGATGTATTAGAAATGATACCTTGGGACGGGTGTAAAGCTAAACAAATAGCTTCCGCTCCAAGAACAGAGGACTGTGTTGGTTGTAAGAGATGTGAATCCGCCTGTCCAACCGATTTTTTGAGTGTTCGAGTTTATTTATGGCATGAAACAACTCGCAGTATGGGTCTAGCTTATTGATACGTTCCAGAAAACTCCACTTGAATCCTTTTTCTTTTTGTTTACCGACAAAAACCCGCGCTCGAAATGAAGTATATCTTATTTTGTTTCGAGTACGGGTTTTTTAGTCCAAGTGTATTTTGTCTTTACCACGAATTATTTTCCTTGGTTAACTTTAATTGTAGTTTTGCCTATATTTGCGGGTTCATTCATTTTCTTTCTCCCTCATAGGGGTAATAAGGTAATTAGGTGGTATACTTTGTGTATATGTATAGTAGAATTCCTCCTAACAATTTATGTATTCTGTTATCATTTCCAACCAGACGATCCATTAATACAATTGGCCGAAGATTATAACTGGATTCGCTTTTTTGATTTCCACTGGAGGTTGGGAATAGACGGACTTTCTATAGGACCCGTTTTACTGACGGGATTCATCACGACTTTAGCTACTTTAGCAGCTTGGCCAGTTACTCGGGATTCCCGATTATTCCATTTCTTGATGTTAGCAATGTATAGTGGTCAAATAGGATTATTTTCTTCTCGAGACCTTTTACTTTTTTTTCTAATGTGGGAATTAGAATTAATTCCCGTTTATCTACTTTTATCCATATGGGGAGGAAAGAAACGTCTATACTCAGCTACAAAGTTTATTTTGTACACTGCAGGGGGTTCCGTTTTTCTGTTAATGGGAGTTTTGGGTATAGGGTTATATGGTTCTAATGAACCAACATTAAATTTGGAAACGTTAGTTAATCAATCGTATCCTGTGGGATTAGAAATAATATTCTATATTGGATTTCTTATTGCTTTTGCTGTCAAATCGCCGATTATACCTCTCCATACATGGTTACCGGATACCCATGGAGAAGCACATTATAGTACTTGTATGCTTTTAGCCGGAATCCTATTAAAAATGGGAGCATATGGATTGGTTCGGATCAATGTGGAATTATTACCTCACGCGCATTCTATATTTTCTCCTTGGTTGATGATAGTGGGCACAATACAAATAATCTATGCAGCTTCAGCATCTCCGGGACAACGTAATTTAAAGAAAAGAATAGCATATTCCTCTGTATCTCATATGGGTTTCATAATTATAGGAATTAGTTCTATAACTGATACGGGATTCAACGGAGCCATTTTACAAATAATCTCTCATGGATTTATTGGTGCTGCACTTTTTTTCCTAGCAGGAACGAGTTATGATAGAATACGTCTTGTTTATCTCGACGAAATTGGTGGAATAGCCGTTTCAATGCCAAAAATATTCACACTTTTCAGTACTTTTTCGATGGCTTCCCTTGCGTTACCGGGCATGAGTGGTTTTTTTGCCGAATTAATAGTATTTTTTGGAATAATTACCAGCCCAAAAATTTTTTTAATGCCAAAAGTCCTAATTACTTTTGGCATGGCAATTGGAATGATATTAACTCCTATTTATTTATTATCTATGTTACGTCAAATGTTCTATGGATACAAGTTATTAAATAGTGCAAACTCTTCGTTTTTTGATTCGGGTCCGCGAGAGTTATTTGTTTCACTCGCTATCTTTCTGCCAGTAATAGGTATTGGCATTTACCCAGATTTCGTTCTCTCACTATCAGTTGAGAAGGTAGAAGCTGTTCTATCTAATTTTTTTTATAGATAGTTTTAAACGGAAACTTTCTTTTTTACGTAACGCACAAAAAAACGAATTTTAAATTTTTATTTTTAAATTATAATTTAAATAGGATAGTTTGACGTTTGTGAGAACCATTTGAATCACTATACTACTTGATTGAAATGGTTCTCGACGAGACTTGCTTATTTTTATATGGATAGGGAATATACCCTGTCCTGTGGTTTTATTCGACAGGTTAGGTCCTTTCTTTAATTCAATTTAGGTGCTTTTTAATAGAAATGAACCATAACTATGTAATCCTATTCCTAATAGATTGACCCCAAAATAGCATATCCAAATTATAAGAAATCCTATAGAAGCCACAATTGCAGAATTTTCACTTTTCAAATTGATATTTATTTTAATATGTAAATAAATCGCGAATATGGTCCAAGTAATAAATGCCCAAGTTTCCTTTGGGTCCCAATTCCAATATGATCCCCATGCTTCATTAGCCCATACTGCTCCTGAAAGGATACCTATGGTTAAAAAGATAAATCCTAGACTAATAACACGGGAACTCCAATGATCTAATTGTTCAATTAACTGGGACCTATAATAATTACTAAGAGAAAAAAGATAAGTGCTTTGTAAAATATTGTTTTCTTTGTTCATGTATTGGATCTTCCCGAAGAACAAAGACTCGTTTAATAAAAATGGTTTTTTACCAAAAAGACTTATATTGTTTTGAAATGTAATGACTAGAAGGGCTACTGATAATAATGATCCACATAAAAGGGCTGCATAGGCCAATATCATCATACTTACATGCATCATTAACCACTGGGATTGGAGAGCGGGTACTAATATTGTGGATTGCTTCATTTGAGCTAGAAAGCCTGAAGTAGCAAAGCCTTGGGTAAAAATAGCACCGGGCGCTGTTATTGCACTTAAATTTTTTTTATGTTTTTTAAAATAAGGAATCATATGAATAATATAAAAACTCCACGAAAGGAAGATTAATGATTCATATAAATCACTTAATGGGAAATGCCCCGAATAAATCCAACGAATACCTAATAATCCTGTTAGACAGGAAAAAGTAAGTATCATACCCCTTTCTAATGAATCATCTAGTTCGACTATTTCGTTGACTACTAAAGTTATTAAATGAATTGTAATTACAATTGAAACGATTGAAAAGGAAATATGATTGAAAAGGTGCTCTAAAGTCAAAAATATCATAAGAATATATATATATAAAGATAAAGAAAAGAGATCCCTCACTTACAAATAGAAATTCAGAATGAAATTCATCTCATTGTGATTATTATTCATTCTAGGGCTATTAGATTCCTTTTTCGAATTTGTAAAAAAATGTGCCGCTACTCGGACTCGAACCGAGATGCTTTAGCACTGCTTCCTAAGAGCAGCGTGTCTACCAATTTCACCATAGCGGCTTGTTTGAAATCATAATAGCCTATTTATCTTTAATCGTCGAGATTGAAAGAGTCAATTCAATGGCGATATTTTTATAAAACATAAAAAAATGTTGAATAAAGACAATCGTAATTTGAATGTTCAATAAGAATCCTTTTTGGGGTTAGTGTCAGTTATAGTCAATAAGATTTCCTATAGTTTCTGTTTTCTTGAAATTGAAGTAACTATACAAATCCGCTATCTAGTAAGGATCCCTTTTTGACTAAATATATTTTGTTTGCTTTTCCATAGATATAAAAACCACTTTAATTTTCTATTGGGACCAGTCGGTTGATGGGGAAAGTAAGAATCCCCATCCCAGAAATGCTAAAATATACTAAAAAAAAAGAAGGATAGTGAAATCCTCTAGTTTTCAAACAAAAAAGTCCCGTATACAGACAGACGTATTTTGAGTTTACATATCATAAGAGAAAAGCAAGGTCTATTTCATGTTGATCAGGTCAAAAAAAAAAACATTAATGAATACAAAGCATTCATTCTATATTTAAAATTTAGATGATTTCTTTTTTTTTCTATTTTTTTATGAATATAAATGATAAAGAAAATTTTGTAGAAGTTTTTTTTGAGTCAGCTCAATTCAGATTATTCTAACGTTTGATTACTTATTTTTCGTATAAAAAAACTTTTTGAATTCCCGGTAGAAAGAGATTTCGCTAATGAAAAAGCTTTTAATGCTGCCGAATATCCTTTTCTTTTCCAAATATTTTTACGAATACGCTTTTTGGAAATTGAAGTACGTTTTTTTGGAACTGCCATTCAAAAATGAATAGGTTATTCATTGTTATAGTTGTATGTGAAAGACATCTATTATGCAAAGCAAAGTAATCTTTCTGTCCTATTTTTATATTTAGTTATAGACTATGTTTTTTTAAAAAATAAATATCTCAAAAAAAACTAGAAATATAGGAAAATTACATATTTTTCTTATTCAAATTTCTATTTATAGAATACGATGTACCATAAAAAAGAAAATCAAGAAGCAAACTTTCGACTTCTATTTCTGTTTATTTTTGTTATGTGACTTTTGTATTTCATATTTGATTTATATGTCATATAATAAACACATCGAAGGGTTTAATTTTGGAATAGTTAAGTAAGCTATTCGTACCTAATTACCTAATAGAAAACTTGATTCTTTTTAAGAAATATATGGTTTTTTGAATTGAAATGAGACTAGTTATTTAGTTAAAGTGGACATGATTTGATATGTTTTTCTCATTTTTTTTTTTATTTTATGTTATGTAAAGTCGAAAGTAAAGTCTTGGCTAGCATAGAAAAATCAAAATATTCTTTTTTTTGTAATAGAAGACAATCAATCAAAGAGTTTTGCAGAGACCTAATAACTGATTCCGAATAAAAAAGTTAAATAGTTCCTAGTTTTTGACTTCACTTAGGTTATGAATTTTATTAGATCTTGTGATTCATATCAGTATCAGACTTACGTACTTTTTTGTTTGGCCTAATTTTTTATAATTTTTCTATCTATGGATTTATCAAAATAATAATGAAAAGTATAAATTTTGGATATTCTCTATATTCATAGGTTTCAATAGTTTAATTAATAACTATTTGGTCATTTGACCAATTAGAACTTCTTGAGTTGAATATTAATAAAATGCTTATTCTAATAATTTCGATTTCGAATAGAAAAAATTCTATTATCGCATATCTTAATTTTTTTTACTGACCTCTTTCGAAAGAGGTAAGAGCCGGTGAATCGAAAATCAAATTTTATTTTTTATGAAACATATATACCAATATGCATGGATCATACCTTTTATTCCACTTACAGTTCCTTTGTTAATTGGAACGGGACTTCTTCTTTTTCCGAAGACAACAAAAAATCTTCGGCGTATGTGGGCTTTTCCTAGTATTTTGTTGTTAAGTATAGTTATGATTTTTTCAATGAAATTGTCTATTCAGCAAATAAATAGCAGTTCTATCTATCAATCTGTATGGTCTTGGACCATCAATAATGATTTTTCTTTAGAGTTCGGTTACTTGGTTGATCCACTTACTTCTATTATGTCAATGTTAATCACTACTGTTAGTATTCTAGTTCTTATTTATAGTGACAATTATATGTCTCATGATCAAGGATATTTGAGATTCTTTGCTTATCTGAGTTTTTTCAATACTTCTATGCTTGGCTTAGTTACTAGTTCGAATTTAATACAAATTTATATTTTTTGGGAATTAGTTGGAATGTGTTCGTACCTATTAATAGGTTTTTGGTTTACACGACCTGTTGCAGCAAATGCTTGCCAAAAAGCGTTTGTGACTAATCGTGTAGGGGATTTTGGTTTATTATTAGGAATTTTAGGTCTTTATTGGCTAACAGGCAGTTTTGAATTTCGAGATTTGTTTGAAATATTCAATACCTTGATTTATAATAATGAAATCCATTTTTTAGTTGGAACTTTATGTACTTTCTTATTATTTGCTGGTGCAGTTGCCAAATCCGCCCAATTCCCCCTTCATGTATGGTTACCTGATGCTATGGAGGGGCCTACTCCTATTTCGGCTCTTATACATGCTGCCACTATGGTAGCTGCGGGGATTTTTCTTGTCGCTCGACTTTTTCCTCTTTTGATAGTCATCCCCTCCATACTACATCTAATCGCGTTAATAGGTATAATAACAGTACTTTTAGGAGCTACTTTAGCTCTTGCCCAAAAAGACATTAAGCGAAGTTTAGCTTATTCTACAATGTCTCAATTGGGGTATATGATGTTAGCTCTAGGTATGGGGTCTTATCGAGCTGCTTTATTTCATTTGATTACTCATGCTTACTCAAAAGCATTATTGTTTTTAGGATCTGGATCCATTATTCATTCTATGGAAGCTATTGTTGGGTATTCTCCAGATAAAAGCCAGAATATGGTTTTTATGGGGGGTTTAAAAAAACATGTGCCAATCACAAAAACTTCTTTTTTATTAGGTACACTTTCTCTTTCTGGGATTCCGCCCCTTGCTTGTTTTTGGTCCAAAGATGAAATTCTTAGTGATACTTGGTTGTATTCACCAATTTTCGCAATTATATCCTGGGCTACAGCAGGATTAACCGCATTTTATATGTTTCGCATCTATTTACTTACGTTTGAGGGTCATTTAAACGTTCATTTTCAAAATTATAATGGAAAAAAAAGTAGTTCCTTCTATTCAATATCCTTATGGGGTCAAGAAGGACTGAAACCTATTAACAAAAATTTTCGTTTATTCACTTTGTTACCAATAAAAAATAACGAAAGTTTTTCTAAGAACCCGCACGAAAATAAAAAAAAAAAGATGCGATCCTTTCTTATTATTAATAATTGTGGCAATAAAAAAATTGCGTCATATCCTCACGAATCGGGTAATACGATGTTATTCCCTCTACTTGTATTGATTTTATTTACTTTGTTCATAGGATTCCTAGGAATTCCTTTCAATCAAGAAGGTATAGATTTAGATCTATTGTCCAAATGGTTAACTCCGTCTGTAAACCTTTTACATCCAAAATTGAATAATCAAAATTCTTTTGATTGGTCTGAATTTGTGATAAATGCAACCCTTTCGGTTAGTATAGCTTATTCTGGAATAGTTATAGCGTCTTTTTTATATAAACCCATTTATTCGTCCTTACAAAATTTTGTCTTAATTAATTATTTTGCTAAAAGGCATCCAAATAGGGTTTTTTCGGACAAAATACAAAATGTAATATATGATTGGGCCCATCATCGTGGTTACATAGATGCTTTTTATACAACATACGTAATTCGGAGTGTAAGAGGATTGTCCGAACTAGTTAATTTTTTTGACAGACGAGTAATTGATGGAATTCCAAATGGATTAGGTGTTGCAAGTTTTTTTGTAGGAGAAGGTCTCAAGTATGTAGGGGGGGGGCGCATTTCTTCTTATCTTTTTTTTTCTTTATTTTATGCGTCAATTTTTTTATTAATTTACTCTTTTTATTTTACGAATATGAATTTGACTGATCAGTAATAATAATGCGAGGTATTTTGATCTAGTATACACAAGAATCAATCCTAATTTCCTTATTGATTCATTTTATGATCTAATTGATACGTCATTGAATTAGTATTCATGTATCAAAAAAGGATGTAAGACAAGGCATGTGCGCAGCTATTTATCCACCCGATATATATATCGTAGGGGAAGACAATTGTATCATCAATCAATTTTCAATCGTGGATACATATGTATCCTTAACATACTGAAACGACTACCATTATTAGTATCAAACCAATAGCGATTCATACAAGCTAAATCTTCTAATCGATAATTGGGCCAAAGAAAGAATTTCATTAATTTCATTTTCTCTCTATCAAGATCTTTGCTTTCATCCAAAAATTGACCACAGGTTTTTACCTTGTTCCCATTGCAAAATACTGCATTTTTATCCACACAATTACTATTCCTTGAATTGAAACAACTTAGAATTCTCAATTCTCTACGCCGTCTAGACGAGAAAATATTTTCAGGAACAAGCAAATCATAATGATTTTTGTTTCTATTTTTCGTCATCATTTGATGTCTTGCAATCGATTCCTCAAAATGATTCTTATCCATATTTTCTCTGTATCTTTTTTGATTATTTTTTTGTTTAATCTCATGAACCAAAGAAATCCTTATGGTTTGATACATAATCAATTCTACATTATGTTTTACAGGTATACGAACTGGTTCGATAATAAATATTCCCTCTTTTAGGATTTTTGAAAGATTCAAATCCCGGATTAGCATTGGATCCAGAGTGAACTCCTCCTTCTTAATAAAGCCGAAACCAAACTTTGTTGTCATTCTGCTTTCCTTTTCCCATTCAAGTACGGACAGCGCATAATCGAATAATTCGATAGTCAAAGGACTCAGCAGCCATTTCAATTGCAAAGCAAAAGATCCTTTCATGAACGCATCTAAGTCGATTTCCCAAGTCCAAATGCTTTGGGGTTGATTTTTCGTGAGATTTTTATTTTGACTAACATCTTCACTAACATCTTCATTAAAATGAAAAATAAGTGAATGAATTGGTATAAACCCGGGTTTCATTTTATATACATTAAAAAATAACTCAAATTGTGGGAATAACCAAGGTATCGGCTTCGATACAGGACGGTTTAGTCTTTCTTCACTCATTCCCATCCAATCAAAAAAAGAAAAGAAACCCTTGGATGGGTTGATTTCTTTATCTTTATTAATTTTGAGATAAAAAAGACCTTTCGTATCACAAAATTTTCTATCTGGATTTTTTATATACATAAAATAATCTTTTCTTATAAAATTAGTAATAGGGATACTCCCCCCCATATCAACAAATTTCGGTTTATGTATGTTGTAATTATATGAGTCCTTCTTATCTTCATAATAAATCGATTGATATGCTAAAAGATCATATCTATACAGTTTTTGAAAATGATCGTTTTTATTTAGCAATAACGAAACCTTTTCCTCTCTTTCAGATGAATCCCGTTTGATTAAATTTGGATTTTCAACCCTACAATGTTGATTGACTCTATTTCGCCATTTTTGCGGTACTAATTTAGACCATTTTAGCTCAGATAAATCGTATGGATAATGACTCTTTAACCAATTTTTCCATTGATTCATTCCAGAATTCTGAAGTTTCTTATGCTTTAATTCGGAAGAAATTATTCCTTGTCTTCGAAAATAATCTTTTATTTCATTCTTAAGAAATAAAGATGCTCCGTCATATTGAAGGACAGATCCTAACTTATACAAGTTAATAACCTGGGTTTGTGATAATTTGTAAAATACATAGGCCTGTGACACGAGGGATAATTTAAAAGAAACCTCCGACTTCGTCTGAATCTTATGACGAATACGAGAAGGTGAAAGTTTTTTTTGTATAGTTGAAATACGCTCAATTATCTTTTTCTCTTTTGTATCAAAAAAAGATTTTTTTTTTAATTTACGAAAAAGTTTTATAATGATCATGGGCCTATAAAGACTATTAGTAAGACGATTAATGATATATGGAAAGCTCTCTAGAAGGATATCCGTGTATATCCTTTCCACGATCCATTTAAAAAAAAAATGTGATTTACGGATTAATCGATCATTTCTTCTTTTTAATATCTGAAAAAGATTTTTTAGTGATGCTAATTTTTGAGCACCATAACTTGTTTTGTTAGGACTAATATTTATCTTTAGAGTTCGAAATCCATTTTTCTTGTCTTTTGTAATTCTTTCTATTTGATTTCTGATTGTGCTTGTTCTATCAGTCAGATCTTTCATTTTTATTTCTGTCAGTGAATAATTTGTCCAATCCATAGATCGGGTTTGAATGGATGATTCATGAATAATCTGATTATTGATTATAGAATCTTTTTTTATTTCACTCGAATCCTCTCTCCATTTTTTTGGTTCTTTTTGGACCTTTAGAAACAATAATTTTTTTCTTTCTTTGAAACTTTTTAGAACTCGAAAACTCCATTTTAGAATTGCTTTTTGGAGTTTTTTCAAAGGGGGTCCAAAATAATAACAAAACAAAATACCAAGTCCTACGAGAGGAGAACCAAAAGGACGGTCAGTTTCCAGTCCCCAAATCGTTAAAAAAGCAGCAGGACTTTCCTGCTTTGGATTTGGATCCCTACGAGAAGGTCGTATCTTAGATCGGTGCCAAGGTTTCAGACGGAAAGGAAATCGTATCATTATTTGTATACCCTCTGTGGCCCAGTTTGGAGGAAAAATTCCGTTTCTTCCTGGTTTTAGTACTGGCATACCATTATAGGTGCATATAACATACACTTCTCTATTCATCTCCCTTATATCCTGCCCCCACTCGGGCTCTTGGCGTAATAAGAAACGGACAATATTTTTAGCTAGTATCAATGAAGGTAATACAATAGATTGTCTAAGCCTCGACTGAATTAGTAAAATCAAAGCTCTTATTCCATGAGCATAAATAAGGATATCATAGAGGTCTGCTATTTTTTCTCGTGTCCTTTCTATTCGTTCCATTTCCGTCTGCCCGTCCCGCCCCTTTTCCATTTCATTGACTTCTTTTTGAATTTCTTCGTAGCTTTTGTTTTCCTCCATGTACATTTTTTTTTGTTTTTTCAACCTCTTTATTCTTTTTGCTACGCTTCCTTTTATACCCTTTCTAAAAATGTCTTGTATTAGGTCGGAAATCTCAATTACTGATAATATGAATGGTTCGAAAAGAACATCCCAAGAAAATCCTACTCTGTCGAAAAAAAGTGGGGAATACGGATATAAGGGAAACATTTTCCCCGTAAGGGTTTTACGTCTTTGAACACGCATAGAACCTGTGATTATGTCTCGACGAAAATCCGCTTCATAGGGATAATCTATCATATCCACTTCTTCTAGTTCATTAGGCTTCGTCATAGTTGGGGCGGCATTCTCTGGACCCTGCGTAAAAAGAACCATACGTTTCGCTTTCCTCGAGCGAATTTGATGATCTACTATCCACTCTTCCCCCTCTTCCGTTGTTGCAGTTTTTCCGAGTTGTTCTACCTCGCTGAATAATCTGTATGACCATCGGGGGACTTTTTTATTTATTCCAATCGATTTTTTTCGAGTTGTTTTTTCCATGGGAGGAATTATGGCTGTATCGCATATTGTTTGAATGATGGGATCAATTATGACTCTTTCGATTAAAAATTTCAAAACTTTTTCTGGATCTTCTGAATCAATTCGTCTTTGTTCCGGAAATAAAGAAATTCTTTTCCAATTTGATGTTGATTCTTTAGCAAATTCATCGATTAAAAGACTCAATTCTCTTGCTAATGCTTTTTGATCCAATGTATATATTTTCTGTCCCAATTTCTCTTCCAATTTCTCTTCCAATTTCTGGTCCAATTTCTGGACCAATTTCTCTTCCAATGTAGCTATTTTCCCTTCCAATTTCTGGTACAATTCTTCAAAATTATGAACATTAAGTTCCTTACCCTTAAAAAGAAGGATACTATGAACTTTATTGAGTTTATTTAAAAAATTTGTCTCTATCGAATTTTTGACTGCAGTTTCATTTAGGATTGAAGGTAAATAAAATTTTTTAATTATTCCACGATAGGATCCGTTTAAGAGAGGATCATATATTTTAGGCAAGTATTCTTCTTTAGTTTTATGATTGCATAATCGAGTCTTTTTTTCGAGTACATCCAGATAAGGAGATCCTCTGTCTAGGGCTTCAATTCTATCTCTAAACTCGTTCCTTAGGCTCCTCCATTTTTTTTCATTGGTATAAATCCAACAATAATAATTATGCAGTTCATCATAGAAGAATTTATCCAGTTCATCACAGACGAATTTTTTTGTTGTAAAAAAAGAAAAATACATTTTTTGTCGTAGCATTTCAAAAAAAGCTGATAAACTGGATGGATATGTAAAAGAAATTCTTCGTTTTCCATCACTTTGACATGTATAAAAAAAATATTGTGACATTTCATTTCTTACAGCATGTTCGAATCGATAATTTTTTATATATCGCAATGGGCGATTCCATCGTTTATAGTCGAAAAGAAGACTCACAGGGGGTTTTTCAAACCAGAAGAGGTCTTTATCTTCTTCTTTTAAGTGAAAGTGGAATTCATCCTTTGTTTTGTCCTTTCCATTCACTCGGATCCTTTCCGTTTCATCGATTTTGTCCGGATCCTCCCTTTCTTCCGAAAAAAGGGAAGGAGAAGGATCTTCTTCGGTGAATCCCTCTTGTTCCTGTTTAGTCCCCTTCGTTTCGAAAGTTGTTTCTATTTCTACATCTCTTTCTGTCATTTGTGAGGTTTCTTGCAGTTTCCTACTCAAAATGGGTGACGGCATTCTGCCTAAAGAGTAGACACAGCTAATAAATAAGAGAATACTAAAGA